AAGTGACGGAAAAGACAGAATCCTTTTTACACATCCACCTAGTGTATCAACTTTTTTTGAAATGATACAAAAAAAGATATCTTTGTTCACAACAGAAAAGCTTTCTTATGATGAATTGGATAATTCTTGGAATTATCTCAATGAACAAAAAAGAATAAATTTAAATAAAAAATTTATAAATCGAATTCAAGTTCTGGATAAGGGATCCCTTACTCTAGCTCGGGATGTACTGGAAAAAAGGACTCAATTATGTAATGATAAAACGAAAAAATACTATTTACCAAAAACATATGATCCTTTGTTGAGCGGACCTTACCGCAGACGAATCCATTTTTTTTTTTCATTCTCAACGATAAATGAAACTTCTATAAAAAATGATAGTGAGAACGTTTGGACAAATAAGATTCATGTTATCTTTCTTAATACTAATTACCTCAAAATTGAAGAGAAAATTGAGTCAGAAGATCGAATCAAATTTTTAAAATTTTTATTCGATGCAATTATAACTCCTTACAAGGCTAAAGCAAGTCGTAAAAACTCGATTGGAATAAGAGAAATCAGTAAAAAAGTTCCTCGATGGTCATACAAATTAATCGACGATTTAGAACAACAGGAAGGAGAAAACGACGAAAGTATGGCGGAAGATCATGAAATTCGTTCAAGAAAAGCCAAACGTGTCGTAATTTTTACTGATAACCTAGAAACGAGCGATACTTATACTAATACCAAGGATACTAATGATCCTGATCAAACAGACGAAGTTGCTTTGATACGGTATTCCCAACAATCGGATTTTCGTCGAGACATAATCAAAGGCTCTATGCGTGCTCAAAGACGTAAAACAGTTACTTGGAAACTGTTGCAAGCAAATGCGCATTCTTATCTTTTTTTTGACAGACTAGACAAATCTTTTTTTTTTTCTTTTGCTATTCCCGGACTAATGAAAACTATTTTTAGACCCTGGATATGGAAAAACACAGAATTGACTATTTCGGATAATACACAGGAAAAGACAAGCGAAAATCATAAAAAAGAGGCGAAAATAAGAGAAAAACTGAAAAGAGAGGAAAAAGCACGTATAGAAATATCGGAAGGCTGGGATAGCATTCTATTTGCTCAAGTAATAAGAGGTTTTTTGTTAGTAACTCAATCAATTCTTAGAAAATATATTGTCTTACCCTCATTGATAATAGCTAAAAATATTACCCGTATACTATTATTTCAATTTCCTGAATGGTCCGAGGATTTTAAAAATTGGAATAAAGAAATGCATGTAAAATGTACCTATAATGGTTTTCAATTATCAGAAAAAGAATTTCCAAAAAACTGGTTAACGGATGGTATTCAAATAAAGATCTTATTTCCTTTTCGTCTGAAACCGTGGCACACATCTAGGTTACAATCCCCTAATAAAGATTCAATAAAAAAGAAAGTACAAAAAAATGATTTTTGTTTTTTAACAGTTTGGGGAATGGAAGCTGAAGAGCCTTTTGGTTCTCCCCGAAAACAACTTTCGTTTTTTGAACCCATTTTACTAAAAGAACTCGAAAAAAAAATTAAAAAATGGAAAAAGAAGCGTTTTATAATTCTAAGAGTTTTAAAAGAAAGAACAAACTTGTTTCTAAATATCTCAAAAGAAACAAAAAAATGGGTCATCAAAAACATTTTATTTAGAAACCAAATAATCAAAGAACTTTCCCAAAGAAACCGAATTCGATTATTTGAATTGAAAGAAATATACGAGTTGAATGAAGCTAAAAAAGAAAAAAATTCGATAATAAGTAATCCAATGATCCAAGACTCGTCCATTCTAATTCGATCTATGGATTGGACAAATTTTTCATTGAGAGAAAAAAAAATGAAAGATCTGACTGATAGAACAAACACAATACTAAAAAAAATTGAAAAAATTCGAAAAGACACAAAAAAAGAGTTTATAAATCCAGAAATAAATATTAGTCCTAACAAAATAAGTTATGATGATAAAGAATCTCACAAAAATATTTTAAAGATATTAAAAAAACGAAATATACGATTAATTCGTAAATCCCATCATTTTATAAAAAATATCGTTGAAAACATATACATAGATATCTTTCAACGTATGATTAATATCCCGAGGATTAATGTGCAACTTTTTATTGATTCAATAAAAAAAAATTTTACTAAATCCATTTCCAATAATGAAACAAATCAAGAAAGAATTGATAAAACAAATCAAAGTATAATTCACTTTATTTCAACTATAAAAAAGTCACTTTCCAATATTTTTAATAAAAATGGAAAAATCTTTTGGGACTTATCATACTTGTCGCAAGCATATTTATTTTACAAATTATCACAAACACAAATTATTAACTTATCTAAGTTAAGACCTGTCTTTCAATATCACGGAACATCTCTTTTTCTTAAGAATGAAATACAGGATTATTTTGTTGAAGTTGTTGGAGCACAAGAAATATTACATTCCGACTTAAAACAAAAGAATCTTCAAAATTCTGGAATAAATCAATGGAAAAACTGGTTAAGGGGTCATTATCACTACGATTTATATCCGATTAGATGGGCCAAATTACTACCACAAAAATGGAGAAATAGAGTCAATCAAGATCGTACCAAAAATCAAGATTTTAACCAATGTTATTCATATGAAAAAAACCGATTAATTGATTACAAAAAACAAAATTCTTTTGAAACACACTACTCATTACCGAATAAAAAAGATAATATAAAAAAAAAATATCTATATGATCTTTTATCATATAAATTTATTAATTATGAAGATAATAAAGATTCATATATTTATGAATTACCAGTACAAGTAAAAAATAATCAAGAAAGTTATTATAAGGACAACACAGAGAAATGGAAATTTTTTGATATACTGACGGGTATCCCTATCAATAATTATCTAGTAGAAGATGATATTATAGATCTGGAAAAAAATCCGGATAGAAAATATTTTGATTGGAGAATGCTGCATTTTTGTCTTAAAAATAAGGCCGATATTGGAGCCTGGATCAATATTGAGGCTGACACGAACAGTAATAAAAATACTAAAACTGGGGTTAATAATTTTCAAATAATTGAAAAAATAGATAAGAAAGATTTTTGTTATCTCACAATTAATCAAGATCAAGAAATCAACCTATCCAACAATAAAAAAAAAATCTTTTTTGATTGGATGAGAATGAATGAAGAAATACTAAGTCGTTCCATATCGAATCTGGAACTTTGGTTCTTTCCAGAATTTTTGATACTTTATAATGCATATAAGATTAACCCGTGGATCATACCAATCAAATCACTTCTTTTAAATTTGAATGGAAATGCAATTTTGAGTAAAAATAAAAAACTAATTGGAAAGAAAAAAAGATCTCTTGTTATATCAGCGAAGGAAAAAACTCTTGAATTAGAAAATGGAAATAAAGGAGAAAAGGAATCTGTGGCCGAAGAGGATCTTGAATCAGCTCTCTCAAACCACAAAAAATATGTTCAAGAAGATTCCGCGGGAACAGATGTGAAAAAACGTCTAAATAAAAAGCAATACATGAAAAACACGGAAGCAGAGCTTGATTTCTTCCTAAAAAGATATTTTCGTTTTCAATTGAGATGGGATGATTCCTTAAATCAAAGAATGATCAATAACATCAAAGTATATTGTCTCCTGCTTAGACTGATAAATCCCAGAGAAATAGCTATATCCTCTATTCAAAGGAGAGAAATGAGTCTGGATATTCTGATAGTTCAGAAGGATTTAACTCTTACAGAATTAATGAAAAGGGGAATATTGATTATCGAACCGGTTCGTCTGTCTGTAAAAAATGATGGACAATTTATTATGTCTCAAACCCTAGGTATTTCATTAGTTCATAAGAATAAGTACCAAATTAATCAAAGATATCAAGAAAAAGGCTATCCGGATAAAAAGAGTTTTGCTGAATCCATTGCAATAGATCAAAAAACGAATGAAAATAGAACCAGCAATCATTATGATTTGCTTGTTCCGGAAAATATCTTATCCCCTCGAGGTCGTAGAGAGTTCAGAATTCTAATTTGTTTCAATTCTCGGAATAGAAATTCTATCCATCGAAATACAGCATTTTACAATGCAAATAAGGTAAAAACTCATGATCAAGTTTTAGATAAAAGAAGCAAACATCTTGATAGATATCAAAATAAACTAAATAAATTAAAGTTCTTTCTTTGGCCCAATTATCGATTAGAAGATTTAGCTTGTATGAATCGTTATTGGTTTGATACCAATAATAGCAGTCGTTTTAGTATGCTAAGGATCCATATGTATCCACAATTGAAAATTCGTTAATGTTACATTTTGACTATATTTCCCGTACCTTATATGGTATATGAAGACAAAGAAATACACATATGGCACTGTCTTACATTCTGATAGATGCTATTAATTTAATTCAATGACGTATCTATTAGATTTAGAAATGAATCAAGAAAATATTCTTATTTAATTTAATTTTTAAGTCTAAATATTTTTTGTGCGTGCAGAAATATACCATCCTTTTGTATACCTATCTGAATACAATTTTCAAAATTGTATTGCTAAATAAAAAAAAAAAAGACTAGAAATTCTTAATCAAATTAAGATTATTGTGTATATCAAATTAAACTGAGTAACATTATTATTACTGATCAATAATAATTAAAAAAAAAGGAGGGGAAGGAGATTTCATTTTATGGTAAAAAATTCATTCAGCTCAGTTATTTCGCAACAAGAAAAAAAAGAAAATGGAGGATCTGTTGAATTTCAAGTATTCAGTTTCACCAATAAGATACGAAGACTTACTTCACATTTGGAATTGCACAAAAAAGACTATTTATCTCAAAGAGGTCTACGTAAAATTCTCGGAAAACGCCAACGATTACTTTCGTATTTATCAAAGAAAAATAAAATGCGTTATAAAGAATTAATTAATCAATTGGATATTCGGGAGTCAAAAACTCAGTAATTTAAAAATTAAAAGTTATTTTGAATTATTTGATTTATTAGATCTTGAATTTTTATGAACTTATTTTCATTTTCAGCAATTCATGGAAAGATGAATCGAGGAAAAACTTATGAATGGACCAACTACAAGAAACGACCTAATGATAGTCAATATGGGACCTCACCACCCATCAATGCACGGTGTTCTTCGACTCATGCTTACTTTGGATGGTGAAGATGTTATTGACTGTGAACCAATATTGGGTTATTTACACAGAGGGATGGAAAAAATTGCAGAAAACCGAACAATTATACAATATCTACCTTATGTAACACGTTGGGATTATTTAGCTACTATGTTCACAGAAGCAATAACCGTAAATGGTCCCGAACAGTTGGGAAATATTCAAGTACCTAAAAGAGCCAGCTATATCAGAGTAATTATGTTGGAGTTGAGTCGTATAGCTTCTCATCTGTTATGGCTTGGCCCTTTTATGGCGGATATTGGCGCACAGACGCCCTTCTTCTATATTTTCAGAGAAAGAGAATTAGTATATGATCTATTCGAAGCAGCCACCGGTATGAGAATGATGCATAATTTTTTTCGTATCGGGGGAGTCGCGGCTGATCTACCTCATGGATGGATAGATAAATGTTTGGATTTCTGCGATTATTTTTTGACAGGGGTTGCTGAATATCAAAAACTTATTACACAAAATCCTATTTTTTTAGAACGAGTTGAGGGAGTAGGCATTATTTGTGGAGAAGAAGTAATAAATTGGGGGTTATCAGGACCAATGCTGCGAGCTTCCGGAATACCATGGGATCTTCGTAAAGTTGATCATTATGAGTGTTATGACGAATTTGATTGGGAAGTTCAGTGGCAAAAAGAAGGAGATTCATTAGCTCGTTATTTAGTCAGACTTGGTGAGATGACGGAATCCATAAAAATTATTCAACAAGCTTTGGAAGGAATTCCAGGGGGGCCCTATGAAAATTTCGAAATACGATGTTTTGATCGAGGAAGGTCTCCGGAATGGAATGACTTTGACTATCGATTCATTAGTAAAAAACCTTCGCCAACTTTTGAATTGGCGAAACAAGAACTTTATGTGAGAGTCGAAGCCCCAAAAGGGGAATTGGGCATTTTTTTGATAGGGGATCAGGGTGGTTTTCCTTGGAGATGGAAAATTCGCCCGCCGGGTTTTATCAATTTGCAAATTCTTCCTCAGTTAGTTAAAAGAATGAAATTGGCTGATATTATGACAATACTAGGTAGCATAGATATCATTATGGGAGAAGTTGATCGTTAAAATGATAATTGATACACCACAAGTACAAGATATCAATTCTTTTTCTAGATTGGAATTCTTAAAAGAAGTCTATGGAATTCTATGGGTGCTTGTCCCTATTTTGACTACTGTCTTGGGAATCACAATAGGCGTACTAGTAATTGTATGGTTAGAAAGAGAAATATCCGCAGGGATACAACAACGGATTGGACCTGAATATGCTGGTCCTTTGGGAGTTCTTCAAGCTTTAGCAGATGGTACAAAACTACTTTTTAAAGAAAATCTGTTTCCATCTAGAGGTGATACTCGTTTATTCAGTATCGGACCATCCATAGCAGTCATATCAATTTTACTAAGCTATTCAGTAATTCCTTTTGGTTATCGCCTTGTTTTAGCCGATCTCCATATCGGTGTTTTTTTATGGATTGCCATTTCAAGTGTTGCTCCCATCGGACTTCTTATGTCAGGATATGGATCCAATAATAAATATTCCTTTTTAGGTGGTCTACGAGCTGCTGCTCAATCAATTAGTTATGAAATACCATTAACTCTATGTGTATTATCAATATCTCTACGTGTGATTCGTTGAGACATAAACTTCTCCCACCTTTTTTTTTCGAGAAAAGGGGTGAAATTAATTGAATAGATATCTTCATTTTTATATTCATTATTGGGATTAATGAACTAAATCAGATAGTTATATGAGTGAAAGAAAACAGCTTATATAAATAAAAATTAGCAGTCAAAATATTGAGTCTCATTTTCTATGTATAAGAGTTAAGCAGAAATAAACATAGGCGCAAGAGAGCCTTTATCCCAAGATTGGTTGACTAGTTATCCTGTCTTGAAGCGGACTCAAAAGATCAACCGTATTGAGTTTTCACTATTATTTGTATGTACTACCATATATGTATTACCATAACACGGCCGATTGAGCAAAAATGAGTGGATGGTTAGAAACACCAAGATATACAAAGGATTAGTAATGGAGATTTGCAAAATTATCCAAAAGAGAGAGAAGGACATTTTTGCATAATATAAAAAGAATACGAATTGGGGCTTTAAGTTTGTAGAAATGATCAGGCAGTACTCCCCACGATTCCGATCCAGAGTATGCGCCTATCCACCCATTAAATAAATGACTATCGGAAACGAAATAATCCCTTATTTAGTAAGTCCCCTTTTTCTCAGAAAGAAGAATAGGAACGAAAAAAAAAAAAAATGGAAAGAATCCAATTACAACAAAAAAAGAGATCTTTTTTATTGTTTCTTATCTCCATCTATTCCTATATTCATTTCTTTCCTATATCCCTATTCATAGAGATAGAATGAGATAGAATTCGTGTCCGAATTCATGAACTAATGGAATAGCCGATTTTTTTTTTTCGTAATTGAAAACGATGGGTTATTGATATTTATAATAAAAAGTATTTTAGTGAAGAATTAAGTTATTACTCAACAAAGAAAATTTTTTTTTTATTAAAGGATGAGATCAATTCAGAAGTACCCTTTTTCTTTATTATTAGAACAGACAGAATTCTATTGGGTTAATTTGGGGACACACGATAGATTTTTATCCTATAGTATTCTACAAAAAAGACATATCAAGATAAATAATCCTGACACGCTCCTTAGATTTATTTATGGCCCTCAAGGAGCCGTATGAGGTGAAAATCTCATGTACGGTTCTGTAATAGCGATGAGAACAGTGATGTTATTGCCGACTATGATTATCTAACAGTTCGAGTACAGTTGATATAGTTGAGGCTCAATCAAAATATGGTTTTTGGGGGTGGAATTTGTGGCGTCAACCTATAGGGTTTGTTATTTTTCTAATTTCTTCCTTAGCAGAATGCGAGAGATTACCTTTTGATTTACCAGAAGCAGAAGAAGAATTAGTAGCGGGTTATCAAACCGAGTATTCGGGTATCAAATTTGGTTTATTTTATGTTGCTTCCTATCTAAATCTATTAGTTTCTTCATTATTTGTAACAGTTCTTTACTTGGGTGGTTGGGATATCTCTATTCCATACATATTCGGTTATGAACTATTTGAAATAAATAAAGCGTATGAAGTCTTTGGAATGACAATTAGTATCTTTATTACATTAGCTAAAACTTATTTGTTCTTGTTCATTTCTATAACAACAAGATGGACTTTACCCCGACTAAGAATAGACCAACTATTAAATCTCGGATGGAAATTTCTTTTACCTATATCTCTCGGTAATCTATTATTAACAACTTCTTTTCAACTCTTTTCACTGTAAAGGAATACCATATTCTATATTCACGACTTGCTCAAACAAGAGAAAGAAACAAACATCAAATTCTTTAGAGATATTACAATATGTTCCCTATGGTAACTGGGTTCATGAATTATGGTCAACAAACAGTACGAGCTGCAAGGTACATTGGTCAAAGTTTCATGATTACTTTATCCCATGCAAATCGTTTGCCTGTAACTATTCAATATCCTTACGAAAAATTAATAGCATCGGAGCGTTTCCGCGGTCGAATCCATTTTGAATTTGATAAATGCATTGCTTGTGAAGTATGTGTTCGTGTATGTCCTATAAATCTCCCCGTTGTTGATTGGAAATTGGAAACGGATATTCGAAAGAAACGATTGCTTAATTACAGTATTGATTTCGGGATCTGTATATTTTGTGGTAACTGCGTTGAATATTGTCCAACAAATTGTTTATCAATGACTGAAGAATATGAACTTTCTACTTATGATCGTCACGAATTGAATTATAATCAAATTTCTTTGGGTCGTTTACCAATGTCAGTAGTTGATGATTATACAATTAGAACAATTTTGAATTCGCCTCAACTTTAAGTCTAAAATACGTAAACCCCTTGATTAAAGAGTAATTGGAAATTACTAAGGTTCCGTTTTGATCTAAAGAAATGAGGTTTCTTTCGTTTTGTTTGTTTGGTCATTACCTACAAATCCAAACTATTGATTCATGAGAATTGCAGCTTAATTTAGATTGAAACTATATATTATATTTCGAACTACTCTACTCTTTCAGATCAAGACTAAGATTAATCCAATAACTGTACCTACATTAATTCACACCCCTTAAGATTTAATTAGGAATTGATTATCCATTTTTTTTCCTGGTCAGATCAATAAGGTCATGAAAAACATTTCGATTTATTTATCTCTTTTTTTACTACATATAATGGATTTGCCTGGACCGATACATGATTTTCTTGTAGTCTTGTTGGGATCAGGTCTTATATTAGGAAGTATGGGAGTACTATTATTTAACAACTCCATTTATTCTGCTTTTTCGTTGGGACTAGTTCTTGTTTCTATATCCTTATTCTATATTCTAGCAAACGCCCAGTTTGTAGCTGCTGCGCAACTCCTTATTTACGTGGGAGCTATAAATGTTTTAATCATATTTGCTGTGATGTTCATGAAGGGGTCAGAATATTCCAAAGATTCAAATCTTTGGACCGTTGGGAATGGATTTACTTTTCTGGTTTGTACAAGTCTTTTTATTGCACTAATGACTACTATTGTAGATACGTCATGGTATGGGATTATTTGGACTACAAGATCAAACCAGATTCTAGAGCAAGATTTAATAAGTAATAGTCAACAAATTGGAATTTATTTATCAACATATTTTTTTCTTCCATTTGAACTCATTTCGATCATTCTTTTAGCTGCTTTGATCGGCGCAATTGCCGTGGCTCGGCAGTAATAAATCTTTAGAAATAGCATAAATTAAACTTTGTTCTATGTTATCACACACATTCCCCTTCAATTCTATTTCAAGATTGTTTCTGTCTAAAAAAAAATTCTTTTATTCGATCGATTACCAATATATTCCCTTGTTCTGTACTTTTTTTTTGTCAATTGAATTGAATCTATTAAATTTTTGTTCATATTGAAATGAATCGGAATTGATAAGGAGTTGGTCAATCATGCTCGAACATGTACTTGTTATAAGTGCCTATTTATTTTCTATCGGTATCTATGGATTGATCACGAGCCGAAATATGGTTAGAGCCCTTATGTGTCTTGAGCTTATACTGAATGCAGTTAATATGAATTTCGTAACATTTTCTGATTTTTTTGATAGTCGCCAATTAAAAGGGAATATTTTCTCAATTTTTGTTATAGCTATTGCAGCCGCTGAAGCAGCTATTGGCCCAGCTATTGTTTCGTCAATTTATCGTAACAGAAAATCAACTCGTATCAATCAATCGAATTTGTTGAATAAGTAGTATTTATTTATCAGATAAATTATGATATTCATCTAGTCAAATTATCTGTATGATACGTAATCCCTGCTCATGTTTGAGAAAACGTAAAAAATCAAAGTATCTTGGCCCTATCGCATGAGTTAATCTGAAAGTAGATTGATTATAAAAATTCTGATAAATTATTGACTCATCTGGTATCTAAATATATAATTCATTTACAAATTTACTCGATCGAAAATTTATAGTCTTAAAAAAAATTTATAGATCCAATGTCACATTCAGTAAAGATTTATGATACATGTATAGGGTGTACTCAATGTGTCCGAGCTTGCCCCACAGATGTATTAGAAATGATACCTTGGGGCGGATGTAAAGCTAAGCAAATAGCTTCGGCTCCAAGAACAGAAGACTGTGTTGGTTGTAAGAGATGTGAATCTGCCTGTCCGACGGATTTCTTGAGTGTTCGCGTTTATTTATGGCATGAAACAACTCGAAGTATGGGTCTAGCTTATTGATACGTTCTATAAAAGTCCCCTTGAATACATTTGATTTCTTTTTTACCGACAAAAACTCGTGCTCGAAAATAAATATATATATTTATTTTTATTTCATTTTCGAACATGGGTTTTTTTAGTCCAAGTGTATCTTGTTTTTACTATGAATTATTTTCCTTGGTTAACAATAGTTGTAGTTTTGCCAATATTTGCGGGTTTATTACTTTTCTTTTTCCCCCATAGAGGAAATAAAGTAATGAGATGGTATACTATATGTATCTGTGTACTCGAGCTCCTTCTAACAACCTATGCATTTTGTTATCATTTCGAATTAGACGATCCATTAATCCAACTGACGGAGGATTATAAATGGATCCCTTTTTTTGATTTTTACTGGAGATTGGGCATCGATGGACTTTCCATAGGACCCATTTTACTGACGGGGTTTATCACCACTTTAGCTACTTTAGCGGCTTGGCCAGTTACTCGAGATTCCAGATTATTCCATTTTCTAATGTTAGCAATGTATAGCGGTCAAATAGGATCATTTTCTGCTCGAGACCTCTTACTATTTTTTATCATGTGGGAGTTAGAATTAATTCCCGTTTATCTACTTCTAGCGATGTGGGGAGGAAAGAAACGGTTGTATTCAGCTACAAAGTTTATTTTGTACACTGCGGGAGGTTCCATTTTTTTGTTAATGGGAGTTCTGGGTATCGGTTTATATGGTTCTAATGAACCAACTTTAAATTTTGAAACATCAGCTAATCAATCGTATCCTGTAGCACTGGAAATAATATTCTATATCGGATTTCTTATTGCTTTTGCTGTCAAATCACCGATTATACCCTTACATACATGGTTACCAGATACCCACGGAGAGGCACATTACAGTACTTGTATGCTTCTAGCCGGAATCTTATTAAAAATGGGAGCATATGGATTGGTTCGGATCAATATGGAATTATTACCCTATGCCCATTCTATCTTTTCACCCTGGTTGATCCTAGTAGGCATAATTCAAATAATCTATGCAGCTTCAACATCTTCGGGTCAACGCAATTTAAAAAAAAGAATCGCTTATTCCTCCGTCTCTCATATGGGTTTCATAATTATAGGAATTGGTTCTATAAGCGATACGGGACTCAATGGAGCTATTTTACAAATAATCTCTCATGGATTTATTGGCGCTGCGCTTTTTTTCTTGGCGGGAACAAGTTATGATAGAATACGTCTTGTTTATCTCGATGAAATGGGCGGAATGGCTATCCCAATTCCCAAAATATTCACGACTTTCAGTATCTTATCGATGGCTTCCCTTGCATTGCCGGGTATGAGCGGTTTTGTTGCAGAATTAATAGTCTTTTTTGGAATAATTACCAGCCAAAAATATCTTTTCATGACAAAAATACTAATTACTTTGGTAATGGCAATTGGAATTATATTAACTCCCATTTATTTATTATCTATGTTACGCCAGATGTTCTATGGATACAAGCTTTTTAATGCTCAAAATTCTTATTTTTTTGATTCGGGACCGCGAGAGTTGTTTGTTGCGATCTCTATCCTTATACCTGTCATAGGTATTGGTATTTATCCAGATTTTGTTTTCTCACTATCAGTTGACAAGGTCGAAGCTATTTTATCAAATTATTTTGCTAGATAGTTTTCATAAAAAAAATGAAACAGCAATACTATAATAATTATTTTTTAAATCGTTCGTTGCACAATAAAAAAAGAAGTCTTTTTTCTTAAGTTAAATAAAAAAATGAATTGGACTTCCTCATACATTTGGCTTTTGTGAGAACCATTTGAATCAAGTAATGTAGTGATTCAAAGGGTTCTCGATGTCTTACACACAGTTTTCTTATCTATACTCTCCCATGTTTGTGTTCGTCAGGCCCTTTCTTGAATTCATTCAATTAGATGTTAATATAAATGAACCATAACTATGTAGCCCTATCCCTAATAGATTGACCCCAAAATAGCATATCCAAATTATAAGAAAACCCATAGAGGCCACAATTGCGGAATTTACACCTTCCAAATTTTTATTTGTTCGCGTATGTAAATAAATTGCGAATATGGTCCAAGTAATAAATGCCCAAGTTTCCTTTGGGTCCCAATTCCAATATGATCCCCATGTCTCATTAGCCCATACTGCCCCTGAAAGAATACCTATGCTTAAAAAGATAAACCCTAGACTAATAATACGATAACTCCAATGATCTAATTGTTGAATCAGTTGAGACTTATAATAATTCTTCGAAGAAAAAGTTCGTAAAACATTGTTCCCTTCCTTCATGTATTGGATCTCATCAAAGAAAAATAACGCATTTAATAAATTATTGTTTTTACCCAAAATTCGTATAGCTTTTTGAAATGTAATCACTATAAGAGCTACTGAAAATAACGATCCACATAAAAGAGATGCATAACCCAATACCATCATACTTACGTGCATCATTAACCAATGAGATTGGAGAGCGGGGACTAATAGTGGGGATTGATGCATTTCAGTTAAAAAACCTGAAGTAGCAAAACCTTGGGTAAAAATAGTACTTGGCGCGGTTATTGCGCTTACACTTAAATGGTTTTTATATTTTTTAAAATACGTAAATATATGAATAATGGAGAAACCCCATGAAAGAAATAGTAATGATTCATATAAATCACTTAATGGTAAATGCCTCAAATAAATCCAACGAGTAACTAATAATCCTGTTATACAGAAAAAAGTAGCTATCATGCCCTTTTCTGACGAAGCATAGAGTCCTACGGTTTCATCGACTAATAAGGTTATCAAATGAATTGTAATGACAATTGAAATGACCGAAAAAGATATATGAGTTAATATATGCTCTAAAGTTGAAAATATCATAAAAAATAAATTATTAAAAAAGGTCCCTCAATTCAATTATTTGAATTAATATCTGGGACTTGAATTAATTATATTATAGAACTTTTTTTATAATAAAAAATGCCATGCCGCCACTCGGACTCGAACCGAGATGCTCTAGCACTGCTTCCTAAGAGCAGCGTGTCTACCGATTTCACCATAGCGGCTTTCTCAAAATCATAATAACCTATTATTATTCAATCGTCGAGATTGAAAGAATAGAATCAATTTTATTAATTTAATAATCGTTTTATTTTATAAGATTTTGCAAACCAATTTCATTATGTATTCCTCGGGATATATTCTATAATAGTAATAATGATTTAGAGAAAAGAAATAAGGGTTCATAGAATTTTAAAATAAGGTTTTAACTTAATCAACTAATGTCATCGGTTCAACGCCTCATTAAATTTTTAATAAAGAGTTTCAGTTTACTATTTGATCTTCTATATTTATATATTATATATATAAATAGATTCTATAATATAGAAAATATATAATAAAAAAAATCAAGAAAAACTTTTTTTTTGTTTTATTGGGGCGATGGGGATTCTTATTTTCCCCATCCCCAAAATGATAAAACAAAGATATGAAAAAAAAAGGTCAACCCTTGTATTTATTTTGATTCTTTGAACAAGAAAAAAAAGGTACAATTTTCAATTTTTTAATTGAGTAAACAAAAGAATTCTTATTTTTTTTTTTACATACCCTAAAAAAAAGGAAAAGGAATTTCATATTCATCCGCTCAAAACATTAGGAAATTCCAATAATTGCTTTGATTAAAAAAAAATGTTTATTGAAATTAGTGACAATTTTTTTTAATAAGTTCACATTACATTATTCAATTATTTATATAATCAATTTTTATAATATTATATAAATAATTATAAACGAACTTCTACTAGGCTGTTTTTTGAATCAAACCGATTCAGATTATTCCAATGTTTGATTATTTATTTTTATTTTATTTGTCCCCAAAAAAACTTTGTGAATTCCCCGTTGAAAGAGATTTTGCTAGCGAAAAAGCTTTCAACGCTGCCCGACGCCCTTTGTTTTTCCAAATATTTTTCCGAATCCGTTTTTTTGATATAGAAGTGCGCTTTTTTGGAACTGCCATTATAAAATTATAATAGATTATTCATTGCTATAGTTGGATGTGAAAGACATCTATTGTTCAAAACGAATTGTTCTTTACTATTTATTATCCATTTATTCTTTAAATTATAGTATACTCCTAATATAGATATCAAAAATAAAAATTATTAGATTAGGAACAAAAAAAGATATATATACTGTTATTTTGTCAAAAAAAAAAAAAAATGAATTGTTTAATGATTCGTAATAAACGAATTTAATAAAAAGAAGTCTTATTTTATTGAATCAACTTGTAGGCTGTCTTTTATGATTGATATCAAAATAAAATAGTGTTTTTCGTGTAATTATTCCTTCTTGCTCTATAGTGGGAAATTTTTGTAATGCATACTAAATAATAAAGAAAATTTTCCGTTTCTATATTGTCAAAAAATTTGACTTAAAAAAAATAGGTGTGTTCATTAATAATTTCATTGGATCATCTTATTTGAACAATTCGAACTTTTTGACTTGAAATATTTGAAGTATTTTATTTGGCAAAAAATTAAGAATAATTAAGAATAGAAAAAGAAAATTCTATTTAAGTGTTGGATATTTAAATTTTTTATTAACTGATCCTTTTGAAAAGAGATAAGAGCTGGTGAATCAGAAAAATTAATTAGTAAAAAAATATACTTTTTTTATGGAATATACGTATCAATATTCATGGATCATACCTTTCATCTCACTTCCAATTCCTATCTTAATAGGTGTGGGACTTCTACTTTTTCCGACGGCAACAAAAAACCTTCGACGTATGTGGTCTTTTCCGAGTGTTTTATTATTAAGTATAGTTATGATTTTTTCAGTTTATCTGTCTATTGATCAAATAAATAGTAGTTATATCTATCAATATGTATGGTCTTGGACTATCAATAATGATTTTTCTTTAGAGTTGGGCTACTTGATCGATCCACTTACTTGTATTATGTCAATCTTAATCACGACTGTTGGAATTATGGTTCTTATTTATAGTGACAATTATATGTCTCATGATCAAGGATATTTGAGATTTTTTACTTATATGAGTTTGTTCAATACGTCAATGTTGGGATTAGTTACTAGTTCAAATTTGATACAAATTTATATTTTTTGGGAATTGGTTGGAATGTGTTCTTATCTATTAATAGGTTTTTGGTTCACCCGACCTACTGCGGCTAATGCTTGTCAAAAGGCATTTGTAACTAATCGTGTGGGGGATTTTGGTTTATTATTAGGTATTTTAGGTCTTTATTGGACAACGGGTAGTTTTGAATTTCGGGATTTGTTTAAAATATTCAATAACTTGATTTATAATAATCAGGTTAATTTATTATTTGTTACTTTGTGCGCCGTCCTATTATTTGCAGGTGCAGTTGCTAAATCTGCTCAATTTCCTCTTCATGTATGGTTACCTGATGCTATGGAGGGTCCTACCCCCATTTCGGCTCTTATACATGCTGCTACGATGGTAGCAGCGGGAATTTTTCTTGTCGCTCGGCTTCTTCCGCTTTTTATAGTAATACCTTACATCATGAATCTAATAGCTTTGATAGGTATAATAACAGTACTATTTGGAGCTACTTTAGCTCTTGCTCAAAAAGATATTAAGAGAAGTTTAGCCTATTCTACAATGTCTCAATTGGGTTATATGATGTTAGCTTTGGGTATAGGGTCTTATCGGGCTGCTTTATTTCATTTGATTACTCATGCTTATTCAAAAGCGTTGTTGTTTTTAGGATCTGGGTCCATTATTCACTCAATGGAATCGGTTGTTGGATATTCTCCAGATAAAAGTCAGAATATGGTTCTTATGGGTGGTTTAACAAAGCATGTGCCAATTACAAAAAATGCTTTTTTATTAGGTACCCTTTCTCTTTGTGGTATTCCACCCCTTGCCTGCTTTTGGTCGAAAGATGAAATTCTTAATGATAGTTGGTTGTATTCACCGATTTTCGCAATAATAGCCTGTTCCACAGCAGGATTAACAGCATTTTATATGTTTCGCATCTACTTACTTACTTTTGACGGACATTTAAACCTTTATTTTAAAAATTACAGCGGAAAAACAAATAACTCCCTCTATTCAATATCATTATGGGGTAAAGAAGGATCAAAACTAATTAAAAAAAACTTTTGTTTCTTATCATTATTAAGAATGAATAATAATGAAAGGTCTTATTTTTTTTGGAAAAAACCAACATATCAAATGGATAGTAATGTAACAAAAATGATGCGCCCTTTTGTTACTATTCCCCATTTTGGTACTAAGAATACTTTTTCGTATCCCTATGAATCAGATAATACTATGCTATTTCCTATGTTTGTGTTATCCCTATTTACTTTGTTTGTTGGAGTCATAGGAATTCCGTTCACTCAATTCAATCAAGAAGCAATTGATTTGAATATATTAGACAAATGGTTAACTCCGTCTATAAACCTTTTACATGAAAGTTCAAAAGATTCTGAAAATTGGTATGAATTTGTTAAAAATGCAACTTTTTCTGTGAGTTAA